TCTAAAATCGAAAAATCGATTCGATACGATTAAAAAAAAGATCAAAAGAAAAGAGAAATGATTTTCAAATTTGCTTCTATATGGATTCGAATTTCTTACTATTTTATTATTTTAATATTAGTCTACTCAAGAATTATCTAATGAATCACTTGATTCGAAATTAAGGGATAGGTAGACATTACAAATGATTAATTGATCTCTTTTTCTACCTCCCTTACTCTATGTTTTTGTTAATCCCGTCTATAATGATTGATGAATTAACAACTATCAATTGAACTTATTCTTTCATTTGAATTGGTATTTTTGCTTATCTTCGTATATTGAAACTTAGGGAAGTGCTTTCTAAACATATGTAGAAAAAGAACACATTTCATTTAGCTCTTTCATCTTCATGCTTACTATAACTAGTTATTTCGGTTTTCTACTAGCAGCTTTAACTATAACCTCAGCTCTCTTTATTGGTCTGACCAAGATACGACTTATTTGAAATTAATTGAATGAACACAACGCATAAAAAGAAATCTTTCTGTGGTATTGATAGACTCTATAGTTCCTTAGAGAGTCAATTTCCAATTAGTGGTCATTGAGATTCATGGGCAATGCGGATTAATATGTAGGGATAGATATTACCTCTCCTTTTTCCCTTTCAAAAAAATTGAAATGATTGAAGTTTTTCTATTTGGAATTGTCTTAGGTCTAATTCCTATTACTTTAGCTGGATTATTTGTAACTGCATATTTACAATACAGACGTGGTGATCAGTTGGATCTTTGATTAAATTAATTAACATCTTTTTTTTTAATTGACCTCCTCTTTTCTTTAATCCAAAGGAGGTCAAATTAAGATTACTGGTCAATTATTTAATTGTAATTTTGGGACTAACCTAACCAAGAATGGAATCACGCTCTGTAGGATTTGAACCTACGACATCGGGTTTTGGAGACCCACGTTCTACCGAACTGAACTAAGAGCGCTTTCTTATCTTCTTATCATTATCACACTAGCTAAAACTAAAAAAAAAGAAGAGGATTTTTTTTATAACCCGAATACATCTTGTATGCATAAGACTATCATATAGAATATGATATAATAAAAAAAGATTATGTATGCCTGATTTTAATCGATTTCAATAAATCCCTCGTTACTGCTCAGACGAGAAGTAATAGGTAGGGATGACAGGATTTGAACCCGTGACATTTTGTACCCAAAACAAACGCGCTACCAAGCTGCGCTACATCCCTTTCAATTGGTCTACAGTGTCATTTTATAGAATCCCTGTCTTGTTTTCAAAATCCTTATTTTCTCCATTGCCAAGTTATCTTGCCATTTCTTTTTTTTATTCTCATGTAACATATAATAATAGTAGAAGGCTTATATACACATGAATATGAAACCCATCGTAAAAAATAACTAAAAAAGGGAATATTTTTTGGGAATGCTCAGTCGGAAGGGACGTCTTTTTAGGAATTCCATGTACAAATACAAGCGGTCCTTAACTACTTACATATATATTATATCGGATCATATATGTATTAACATTAGGCATTACAATAAATAATACAATAAATAAAAAGAATAAAGAAGGAGGATTTAAAATGCGAGATCTAAAAACATATCTTTCCGTGGCACCGGTACTAAGTACTCTATGGTTTGGGGCTTTAGCAGGTCTTTTGATAGAGATCAATCGTTTATTTCCGGATGCGTTGACATTCCCTTTTTTTTCATTCTAGTTATTGACATGGGAAGGGGTGAAGAAGATTAGAGATAGAATCAAAAGATTTGTGACTAATCCCTCCCCCTCTTTTTTTTTTAGAAAAAATCGAATTGGATACAATATATTAAGTAGAAGTATAATCAAGAAAGGAGGAAAGAGAAATAAAAAAGTAGATTCAACCTCGGCGAAATTCGGGTTTTCTCCAATTCCATTTAGAAATAATATTGTGAGAACAGAAATGTGTCTAGGGCAAGAAGATCATACAAGATCTTTTAATAAAATACTGTACATTGAATCGAATTCGATTCAAAATATACCTAAATATTAGTTTGTTGTTTTACTTCTTATTTTTTTATTTCTTTTTTCGCAGAAAGTAGAAGAATTGGTTGAATCAAAAACGCAAAGGAGGTTCATGGCCAAGGGTAAAGATGTCCGAGTAACGGTTATTTTAGAATGTACCAACTGTGTTAGAGTTAGAAACGGTCTTAATAAGGAATCAAGGGGTGTTTCCAGATATATTACTCAAAAGAATCGACACAATACGCCTAGTCGATTGGAATTGAGAAAATTCTGTCCCTATTGTTACAAACATACGATTCACGGGGAGATAAAGAAATAACTCGAATCAAGTGCCTGTGTGTCACTCTTACAAGTAACACGAAAAGGACATATTCTATATATACCATATTATTCTATATATTTTCATTTTAGTTAACATAATATAACTAACTAAAAAAAAAAGCCAAATCAAATCCTATATTTTGAATTTGAAATCTTTTTGGATCAAATTGAAATAGGATTTTGAGGATAAGGAATAAACAAACCATGGAAAAATCCAAGCGACTCTTTCTTAAATCCAAGCGATCTTTTCGTAGGCGTTTGCCCCCGATCCAATCGGGGGATCGAATTGATTATAGAAACATGAGTTTAATTAGTCGATTTATTAGTGAACAAGGAAAAATATTATCTAGACGGGTAAATAGATTAACCTTAAAACAACAACGATTAATTACTATTGCTATAAAACAAGCTCGTATTTTATCTTTGTTACCTTTTCTTAATAATGAGAAACAATTTGAAAGAAGCGAGTCGACCACCGGAGCTACTGGTCTTAGAACCATAAATAAATAAAAAAAAGTAGACTTACTTTACTCCTCAATTGAACCCAAATAAAAATCCGAACTCAAACACAGATTGATATTTTGTTCGAAAAATCGTAAGAAAAAAATTGGGGAAGAAGAAGAAATCTTTTTTTATTGGATATTGGACATATTCGCTCATTTAATTTTGAACGACTTTATCATATTCTCTTTATCATACTAATTTCTACTCTACCTTCCCGGAGTTCATTCTCCAGAGAACTCCATTTAAAATATTCTGACAAATTCCTTACAATTTCCTTTTTTATTTTATGATCTGATCTCATTAGAAATCATATAAAGACAATTCCTATTTAATATAGCTATTTGTGCAAGTATTTTACGATTAAGAAGCAACTGTCTCTTGTACAGATTGTGTATTAATCTACTATAACTATAGGATACTCTATTCCCACGAATTACTGCATTTATCCGAGTGATCCACAAACGACGAAAATCTATCTTTTTCCTATCTCTATCTCGATGAGACGAAACCAAAGATCTTATTTTCTGTTGAATAATTGTTCGAGTAAGTCTTGAACGAGCCCCCCGAAAGCTTGATGCAAATAAACGAATTTTTGTTCTACGTCTCCGAGCTATATATCCTCGTCTAATTCTAGTCATTGAATAAATGAAACTTTCATGAATAACTAATTGATTTCCTTTCTTTCAGTTATTCTTTTCCCTTTTCCTAGTTTATTAATAACAAAACGGATTCTTCCAATGTATAAAATAAAAATTCCAATGGCTTTTGCTACTATAACCTTCCCGACCACGATTTGTCTTTTCTTTTTTTATAGTCATTTCACCTCGAAACGAGTATTGATACTAGGTATCAAAAAACAGAAAAAAGTAATAAATAGAAATGAATAACGAAATAGTGGATTCCATCGTTTCTATGGTTATGTCTTAAACGGTGAGGTCCTCTATATATACCGGAGTCCCTTACTTCATTTAATCAATGCTATTAGCAAGTTGTACAGTTTACATTCTTCGGCTCTACCTATGAATTATCTAGTAATAGGTCTTTCACAACGAGATCTACCTATACAGTAACGGTATTTAATTATGAAAATTGGATGGGGTAGTTGACCCTCTTAGTCCGTTTTTGCAAGAGTATAGGCATAAGATTTCGTCTTTGAAAATAGGATTTCCCCGCTTAATGAATAACTATTTGTTACCAATGAGGAATTTTTTCTCATCGGAAACCATAAATTTCATATACAATAGAAGAATTGAATAGATCTTTTTTTTTAGTTTTCGATAGATAGATAGTGAACGACCTTCTTCCTTCCATTTTATACTATTCACTAGTACTGATCATTGATACTGGAAGATTTCTTTCCCTTTTTTTTTCTACCAATGGTGATCTGAACGAGTCGCACATACACCCTAGTACATGTTCCTCGACGCTGAGGACATCCCCCAAGAGCGGGGGATTTCGTGACATTTCTGATTGGCTGTCTTGTGTTTCTAATAAGTTGTTTAATAGTTGGCATGTTGAATCGTATACATAATAAATGGGCTGGTTTAGATCGATCCTAACCGGATGATTATGAATTACTTCTCTATTTACTAGATGAATAGAATATTATTAAACCCGGTAATAAGTAAGAAGAGAAAATCTCAAAGTGGCGATTTGCTTAAACTTACTGCTATTTTTTTTTTATTCAATCGCTACAAGATCAACAATTCCATGAGCTTGGGCTTCTGTTGCTGACATAAAAACATCCCTTTCCATATCTTCGGATACAACCCATAGGGGTTTGCCCGTTCTTTGTACATAAACTCTTGTGATGGTTTCGCGCAGTTTCAGCAGTTCTTCTGCTTCCAGGATAAATTCTCCCGTTTGTGCCTCATAAAAAGAACTCGCAGGTTGATGTATCATTACCCTGATAATATAACAAATGGTTCCTCTATCTCGCATGATGAGGTGAGGAGAAGAGATAAAGAATAATAAAAAAAGAAAGATAGAATTGAGCAACCGTACAGGCATCTTTTGCGCATTGCATACGGCTATACAATGGAATTCACTTTATCTTCCATTTCCATCTAAGAAAGAGAAAAAATATAGATAGAGGGTTTATCCGATTCAGATCGGCAAATGATCCAATTACCATCCTTCCTTTCGGAGCAGTTAAAAAATA